GTTCTATCTCAGAATATCCATTCACTCGAAACTGATCTGCTTCCATTTCTACTTTTCGTAAGCGGGCCCGGGCTTTTTCCAGCTGTTCTAGGGCCCCCCCGCGTAGTTCTTCTGAATTTCGAATAGTCTTCAAGATCCTCTGTTTTCGATTATCTAATAAATCACTTAATGAAAGTAGATTATCTTTCCATTCATTTCAAAACTTCCACGATCCCTTCCCGAACCAAACATGAATCTTTCGATTCATTTGGCTCTCACGCTCAATTACTTATGATACTTATGAGAATTCCCATATCTTTTTTTTTTTAATGTAATGAGCCTGTCCTCTCTTCTCTATTCATATTCGAATATAAATATTTCGAACCTGATCACTAATCCAAGAAAATAAAAAATAATATTCGGAGGACTCTTCTGACCAAACAAATAATTGTCAGCAAAATTGTTTCTTTTTTTCTTCAAATCCAAGGAATTCGTCTTATTTTATATATAGGTCATCGATTTAGCATTGGATAAAAAAAAAGGGGGGGTTGAAATACCCATTTTCAAATTTTTTCCAATCAAATAAAAGGTTCAAATCAGTTTTTTATCGACATGAGTGTTTTATATCGAAAAAAAAATCCCAACTCTTCGTTTTAAAACCATTTTTGTATTAACATGGTAGTAGAAAGAGTACCATGCTTGTATCCGGACTTCAAACGGTTTAGCTTTAACCCTGTTAATGGTCCCACATTATTGGTTGATAGAGAATCAAAGTGGATTTACCAATGAGTCACGAAATGCTATGGTTCTTAAATATGATTTCTTAATTTATTCACTTAATTTATTCAGAAGTAATTCGCGGAATCATGCACCTTTTCTTTCCTAGTTATACCAAAAAATAAAGTGCAGTTGGTTGGATACAACCTATTCTTGAAATAAACAACTCGCACACACTCCCTTTCCAAAAAAAATCAATACACCAAGCACTACACTTAGATTTATTGGATTTGTTGCTAAAATATCGGTATTAAACCCGAAACTTCCGGCGGATGGCCAATAACCCAAGGAAAGGAAAGGATCGGTTACATTTTTCATATGATCTCCTCTTTCTTATTCTTATAGATCGAATAATTATCTATATTTTTTTATTTATTCTATTATTTTTCCTATTTTTTTTCTAAATACTACTAAATAGAGAAAACAAAAAAAAAATATATTGATTTCTAAATGTAAATGGATTTTTTTTTTTCAATTGGAAATCTCCAATAAGAATGATACTTATTAGAATTAGGTATCGGGTCTTATGTTATGTGAGTTTCGAAATATCTCGTTTGTTGCAATACTTCGCAAAAAAAAGCTCCATTGGACTAAAGAGAAGAAAGCGAATTGGTGTGCCAATTCCTCCTCCCCCAATCAGCCCTTTACATGGGTTTTTGTCCGAACGAATAAGAAATTGAAATCGGAATATAATGCGAAAAAAGCAAGAGCAGCAAATCCAAGGAAATAAAAAAATAAATATATATGGATTTTCCTTTGTAGGATTAAACAAAGGGATTCGCAAATAAAAGTGCTAATGCCACAACCAGTCCATAAATTGTTAAAGCTTCCATAAAAGCCAGACTAAGCAATAAAGTACCTCGTATTTTTCCCTCTGCCTCTGGTTGTCGCGCGATCCCTTCTACAGCTTGTCCTGCAGCAGTACCTTGACCAACTCCAGGTCCAATAGAAGCAAGCCCCACGGCCAATCCAGCAGCAATAACGGAAGCAGCAGAAATCAGTGGATTCATGATAAGTTCCTCGCACCAAAACAAAAAAAAATAAAGAAATAGTTAATGATACAATCAACCAATGAATTATGACTTACTTAATTCCGTGGATAAAATTTATCCAGTCAAAGTAACTAAGAACCCCGAATTGAAATAATAATATTCGTGAATTATCAGAACTATTTCGATATCTCTTTTTTTTAGTTCCTATCCGCGTAATTTTGTGAATCCGTACCACTTTTGTTCTTCCATTATAAATAAATATATATATATAGTAGGGCAAATTAGATATATCTTTAGTTCATATATACCTAGTTAATAGCTAATATCAAATATACATGTCTTTACCCCATAACGTAAACCAATTATTCGTATCTTAGATTCATTCGGATTCTAGAATCATTGTTTGAAACATCCACAAAACTTCGCTTATAACGATTAGATTACATACACCTAGTTCAATCCCACCCTTCCTTCCCTGACTAACCCCCCTTTTTTTTACAATTCCTTAATTTTAATATTGTAAGATCCTTTTTACTATTACTTATTCTAGATCGTATATCCCTTAGTATATAATATATACCTTATTTGTATATTTATCTTCCCTAAGCCTAAGTGGATTACCTTGCGACGCGTATACATTGCGTCAGGCTAAGCTAAAAAAGACTATGTCGAAAACTAGTCAATGATGACCTTCCATGGATTCTCCTATATAAGCCGCAGCTAAAGTTGCAAAAATAAGAGCTTGAATGCCA